TCGTATTCGTCTAGAAGAAAAACAGAAATTGCGTTTTCATTATGGTCTGACAGAGCGACAATTACTTAGATATGTGCATATCGCTAGAAAAGCAAAAGGGTCAACAGGCCAGGTTTTACTACAACTACTTGAGATGCGTTTGGATAACATCCTTTTTCGATTGGGTATGGCTTCGACCATTCCTGGAGCCAGGCAATTAGTTAACCATAGACATATTTTAGTTAATGGTCGTATAGTGGATATACCAAGTTATCGTTGCAAACCCCGAGATATTATTACTACGAAGGATAAACAAAGATCGAAAGCTCTGATTCAAAATTCTATTGCTTCAGCCCCTCGCGAGGAATTGCCAAACCATTTGACTATTGACTCATTCCAATATAAAGGATTAGTAAATCAAATAATAGATAGTAAATGGATCGGCTTAAAAATAAATGAGCTGTTAGTCGTAGAATATTATTCCCGTCAGACTTGAACCTAAAGAACATAACAAGGAAAGGGGTTCAGACAATTATGTCCCCTTTTCAACGAAGTAAATAGATCTAAGGGCCTTGATCCGCATTTTTATCATTCACGTATCACAAATAGATACGTAGTAGGATTTTTTTTTTCTTTTTTGCTCTTTCCGCGATATTTGTATTTTACGTACGCGTACTACAGTAATTAGGAATAAAGATTCTCTATCAAATAAAGCTGTTGGAATAATGATATCAATTTTTATTTGATTTGATATATTGCGGTCGGTAACGCTGGTGAATTAACAGAAACGGAAAGAGAGGGATTCGAACCCTCGGTAAACAAAAAGCCTACATAGCAGTTCCAATGCTACGCCTTGAACCACTCGGCCATCTCTCCTACATAATCTTATTATTGACCAGAAACCGAGTGAATTGCGAGTTATTCATATTATTTTATTCCAGTACAGACACGACCAATCAACGGTTCCATAGGAATAAAAAATTCCTTTCAAATTTCATATTTATTAACAACTTCTCTTATGATATACCCCATAGATCCATTTATTAGAAATTCATGAATCGTACCGTGGATTTTTCTATTTCATTTCATTCAATTGTATAATGATTATTCCATCCCTTTTTCTCTTTGGATCATAACCAAATCCAAATTTCTCGAGTTATCAGACTCGAGTTATAAGAATCCATAGTAAAATAAAGTCCTTGGTTATTCAACTTAAATGAAATAGTAATAGTTGAAATAGTAATAGTTGAAATAGTAATAGTTCCGTGCATTTATTTGTATACTACGAAATTTATATAAAATTCAATCTGATTCAAAAGTCTCCTATCTCTCTTTGTTCGAAAAGGGTACATTTTGAGCAGAGGGTATACATCTTTTTATTAGAATTTTTCTGTTTTTATGTTATTTTGTACTGTACAATTCCTTTGTTTGTGGGATCATTTTCCCCGAGGGGGTAATGAGAAGAATTATAGAATGGATTGCTAATTATGCCTAGATCTCGGATAAATGGAAATTTTATTGATAAGACCTCTTCAATTATAGCCAATATTTTATTACGAATAATTCCGACAACTTCAGGAGAAAAAAAGGCATTTACCTATTACAGAGATGGTGTGATTTGATTCTTTTTTCTTGTTTTTTTCTTTTTTAGCCCTCACTTCAGTCTTACGAGAAAAAGACGCGAGAAAGAACAAAATTTTTGAAATAAAGCTACGCTTAGTGAAGGTAAAGTTTGGAGATAGAACAATTCCTTCTGTCGTGTATCCTCGATTGATCCAGCCTCAGATACTTGAATTGTCGATTTTAGTATTGAACGAAAGGTTACACCTATAGGTTCTGTATTGTGAGTCAATCCTACTCTACTAGTACCAATAGGCGGCATAGGGGAAGAAGCACTACACTAGGAATCAACAACACGAAAACTTTGTTAGAAATTACCCTTTTCCTTATCGGTATCGGGACTAACAAGAATGGTTGGGACAACAAACATCCATCTCGTTCGTACTTTGGATACCCGTATAACCATCAAAGATCGTTGAAGTGACTAATTCCTGGAAATAGTAGGCGTTGAGGACAAAGAAATCGTTGGAGTTACCATTTCTATCTAGCACTAATACGATTGATTGGTGTTAAGAAAAAACCTCTTGCGGGAAGGCTGGCTAGAGATTTCTTGTAAAAATACCAGCTCCTGTCAGTTCATAATGAGAATAATAGGGAAATTTGGATTCCATGGCTTATTCCCCTTAGTACTATGCGCAGAAGGGAGGAGCCGTATGAGATGAAAATCTCACGTACGGTTCTGGAACGGAGATTTTTTGAATAAAATGAACGACCGTAACGGATGTCGGCTCAATCCGAAGGAAATTATGCGGAAGCTTTACAGAATTATTATGAAGCTACGCGACCAGAAATTGATCCTTATGATCGAAGTTATATACTCTATAACATAGGCCTTATACACACAAGCAATGGAGAACATACAAAAGCTTTGGAATATTATTTCCGGGCACTAGAACGAAAC